TTTATGTTATTTTAAGATTTTTTTACTCTTATTGGTTCTATTTATATTTTGTAGTTAATTATCCTTGTATTGGCTGGTAATTTGATTTTCTAGTAATATAAGATATTATATATATATAAATTAATTATTTAAATAAAATAACCTAATTTACTAAAAAATAGGGTTATTTATATTATAATAATTAATTTATATAAAATACAGATTATCTATAAATAATACAGCATTATTGTTGAAAGATAGAGGTATATATATATATATGATTTATATTAATATAAATCTAAATTATTAGAATATATATTACTTATATAAAAATATATTTATGTTAAATTTATTTATTAATAATTGGTTATTTAAAATAGACCCTTATATATATATATACTAGTATAAAAAAAATAGTTAGTGGTATACAATTATTATTAATGATATTAAATCTTTATAGAATAAATAATAGTAACAGTATAACTACAGATCTCATTTTAATAAATAGAAAAAAAAATGAGATCTGTAGTTATACTGTTACTATTAAAGGAAGAGATAACTTTTATATTACACCAGTGGTTAATCTTCCAGTTTCATTTTTTTTTGACCCATGATTTTGAAAATTTCTTTTTAGAGTTGAGAGTTGATGAGAAAAATTGTGTTGATAATTCGTTGTAAGTTGGTTGAAATGTATGGAGAAATTCGGGTTTTACTTTTTTTTCTTCTCTTTATAATATATATATAGTTTTTTTGTTTAAGTCCGTTTTTTGATTTATTGTTTATTTGATGAGTTTGATTCTTGCTTATTTATTTGCTTTTAAATTATTTTATATGTAAGTTTTTGCGTGATTTAATTATTTTTTCTTGATGATTATTTAATTTTTATTTATTCGCAGTAATAAGTTTTATAAATTTATGGAGGTTTGATTTGGTAATTTTGATTTATTATTGGTAAAATTTGTGCCAGCATCCGCGGTTATACAATAAATATAAGTAAATTTTTTTTAGTTAAAGTAGTTAAAGTTTTAATTAGAGGTTATTAGAATATTTTTGGGTGAAATCTTAATATTTGTTATGACCTTGTTTTGGATTTGAGGCTATAAAATCTTTTATTTTAAACTAGGATTAGATACCCTATTATTTTAGATATAAATTATTTTAATTTGAGTAGTATTAGATAAGGTCTTGAAACTTAAAGAATTTGGCGGTATTTTAGTCTTTTTAGAGGAATCTGTCCCTTAATCGATAATCCACGTTGGACCTTACCAAAATTGATGCATGTATACCGCCGTTATAATGAAGATCTTTTTAGAGTTTAAAAATTTTCTTGATTTAATTTTTAAAACTATTTCAGGTCAAGGTGCAGTTTATGTTTTGGTGGAGATGGATTACATTTATATTTATTATTGGATTATTATTTGAAATTTTATTATGAAATTGGATTTAATTGTAATTTTTTGTAGATTGTAATGGTGATTATAGCTCTAAAATATGTACACATCGCCCGTCGCTCTCATTATTTGTTAGTTGAGATAAGTCGTAACATAGTGGTTGTACCGGAAGGTGTAGCTGGAATGACATTATGTAACAGATTAAATCTTTAAGTTAAGAATTTCATTTACACTGAATAATTTTATCGTGCAATTCGGTATAATCTGAAATATTATAAAAATTATTTTCTTGTTTTGTTTAATTTCTTTATATTAAAATTAATTGATTGTTTTTGTAAATGTTGTTGATTAAATTTTTTTTTGATTATAGTTTATTTTTACTGTATGGGTTATTTTATTAATATATAAAAGTAGATTTATTGTTGTACCTTGTGTATCAGGGTTTATTAAATTATATTATGAATTTTTTGTTTCCCGATTTTGAAGGATCTAATTAATTATTTTAGTTATTGTTTTATATATATTAATAATAATTAATTGGTGGTGAAATGTTATTCGGCTTTAATGATTTCTGGTTTTTCAAGAAATGAATTTAATTCATATATTATTATTATATTTCTATTTTTTTAGTTTTTATTTTATTAATATAAATGTCATGGGGGATAAGCTCTATTGATATATTTTTATAATTTTTTTATTTTTTAATTATTGTTGGTTTTATAATAACTATCATTTTAAGTTTGTTAAAATTTTATTTTTTTTTGTTTTGATTTATATTAATATTTAATTATTTTATTGGAATTTTTTATTTAATTATTATTTATTTGTAATTATGATAAAATTAGTAATTTCTATTTATTTTATTAATTTTCTATTAAAATTTTAAAAGGAACTAGGCAAATATTATTATTCTCGCATGTTTATCAAAAACATCTTTTCTTGTATTTGATATGAAATATGACCTGCCCACTGAAGTTGATTGAAGGGCCGCGGTATTTTGACCGTGCAAAGGTAGCATAATCATTAGTCTTTTAATTGTGGACTGGAATGAATGGTTGGACGAGGAATAGACTGTTTCTTATTATTTTTATTGAATTTAATTTTTAAGTTAAAAAGCTTAAATTTATTTATGGGACGAGAAGACCCTATAGAGTTTATATATATTATTTATTTATTTTGTTTGATTTTTATTTTTAAATATTTAATATATTTTGTTGGGGTGATGGGAAGATTTAATTAACTCTTCTTTTTTTATATACATTTATTTATGAGTGGTTGATCCAATTTTGTTGATTATAAGATTAAATTACCTTAGGGATAACAGCGTAATCTTTTTTGAGAGTTCTTATTGATAAATGGGTTTGCGACCTCGATGTTGGATTAAGATTTAATTTGGGTGTAGAATTTCAATTTGTTTAGGTCTGTTCGACCTTTAAAATCTTACATGATCTGAGTTCAGACCGGCGGGAGCCAGGTCGGTTTCTATCTATAATAAATTTTATACCTTAGTACGAGAGGACCAGGTATTTAAAATAATTTTTATTTTGTGATTATTAATAATTTTTACTATTTTGGCAGATAAGTGCAATGGATTTAGAATCTTTAAATATAGAATTATTCTATAGATAGTATTGATGATTAGGGAAATTTTCGGTTTATTTATTGTTTTTATTTTGTTAATTATTTTTGTTATAGTTGGGGTTGCTTTTTTAACATTATTGGAGCGTAGGGTCTTAGGATATATTCATATTCGTAAGGGTCCTAATAAGGTTGGTTTTGTTGGTATTTTGCAGCCTTTTAGAGATGCTATTAAACTCTTTAGTAGGGAACAAAGATTCCCTTTTTTGTCCAATTATTTGTGTTATTATTTTGCTCCTATTTTTAGATTATTTTTGTCTTTATTAGTTTGATTAATTATTCCTTATTTTACTGGTTTTGTTTCTTTTGAATTGGGTTTATTATTTTTTCTTTGTTGTACTAGATTGGGTGTATATACTGTTATAATTGCTGGATGATCTTCTAATTCTAATTATGCATTATTAGGTGGGCTACGTGCTGTTGCTCAAACAATTTCTTATGAGGTCAGATTAGCTTTAATTTTATTATCTTTTGTATTTTTAGTAGGTAGTTATAATTTAATAAAGTTTTATGATTTTCAGGTTTATATATGAATAATTTTTTTTACATTTCCTTTATCAATAATTTGGTTTACTTCTTGCTTAGCTGAGACTAATCGTACTCCTTTTGATTTTGCTGAAGGTGAATCGGAATTAGTTTCAGGATTTAATGTTGAATATAGAGGTGGTGGTTTTGCATTAATTTTTTTGGCTGAATATGCTAGTATTTTATTTATAAGAATACTATTTTGTATTATTTTTTTAGGTAGAGATATTAATTCTATACTTTTTTATATTAGGCTTTCTTTTATTTCTTTTATATTTATTTGAGTTCGTGGTACAATACCACGTTTTCGTTATGATAAATTAATATATTTGGCTTGAAAGGGATTTTTGCCTTTGTCATTAAATTATTTACTATTTTTCTTAGGAATTAAAATTTATTTATTTTTACTTTTGGTTTAGGTGTATTAATTTAAGTAAAGTTAATAGAAGATTTTAACTTCTTTCTTATGCTTTCAAAACATATACTTTTCTTTAAAGCTTTTTAACTTAATTGTTTAGGTTATCTCAAAGTTTTAATATTATTGGTTGAATAATATAATATATGAAGTATAAAATTGTTAGAATTTGTCCAGTGATGATATAAGGGTCTTCTACTGGTCGAGCTCCAATTCATGTCAGTAGAATAACAATATTTGTTATTAGTCAGAATAAAATTTGGTTAATAGGATAAAATTGTATACTTCGGAAATTTGAATTATATATGGGTATAATAAATAAGATTGTAATAGACATTACTAGGGCAATTACTCCTCCTAATTTATTTGGAATGGATCGTAGAATAGCATATGCAAATAGGAAATATCATTCAGGTTGAATATGAACTGGAGTTACTAATGGATTTGCTGGAATAAAATTATCTGGATCTCCTAGGATGTAAGGTTCTTTTAGTGATAATATTGTTAACAATATAATTAAAACTAGGAATCCTACGATGTCTTTAATTGTAAAGTATGGATGGAATGGAATTTTATCAATATTTCTATTTAATCCTGTTGGGTTATTTGATCCTGTTTGATGAAGAAATAGTAAATGTACTATTACAGCTGCTATTACAATAAATGGTAATAGAAAATGGAATGTGAAGAATCGATTTAGTGTAGCATTATCTACGGCGAATCCCCCTCATACTCATTGTACTAGATCAATTCCTAGATATGGAATGGCTGATAATAGATTTGTAATTACGGTTGCTCCTCAAAATGATATTTGACCTCATGGTAAAACGTAACCTATAAAAGCTGTTGCTATAGTTAAGAATAGAATAATTACACCTACTGATCAGGTATGTAAAAATTTATATGATCCATAGTATATTCCTCGTCCAATGTGTAAATAAATACAAATAAAAAATATTGATGCTCCATTTGCATGGAGAGTTCGTAATAATCAACCATAATTAACGTCACGACAAATATGGGCTGTTCTTGAAAAGGCTATTTCGATATTTGGGCAATAATGTATTGCTAGAAATAGGCCTGTAGCTGTTTGTATTACTAAACATAATCCTAATAATGAACCGAAATTTCATCATGTTCTAATATTAGATGGTGTTGGTAAATCAATTAGTGCATTATTGGCAATTTTAAATAAAGGGTGTTTAATTCGTATAGGTTTATTCATTAATTTATCTGTCGTAATGGTCCTTTTGAAATGTTTGTAATTTTTACTACTACAATTAATGTTAAAAATAAATAGGAGGCAAGCATAATTACAATTATGCTTGTTGGTTGATTATATAATTTTATTAATGAATTTATAATTTCATTTTGTGTAATATATATATCTTTGTGAATTATAATTTCTATATTATTAGTTATTAATTCAATATTGTTAATTAATAATAATATTGGGATAATAATAATTACAATTGTTATTATTTTAGTTGATAAATAAAATATTTCATTGGATGCTAATCTTGTTACGTAAATAAATAATACGAGTATTCCACCTAGGAAAATTAAAAACAGGATATATGGGAATCAAAATCTTTGTGATAATAATCCTCTTATTATGCATACAATAATTGTTTGAATTAGTAATATAAGTCCTATTGCTAATGGATGTCTTATTTGTGTAAAGATTATTCTTGTGGTTAATATAATAATTATAATACTTTTGATGTCAGAAAGTAGTTTATTATAAAATGTTAGTTTTGGGAATTAATGAAAAGATTTAATCTTTTTTCTGAAGTTTTAAAAGGTGTACCTTATTTTTGGTTTACAAGACCAATATTTTCGTTAAATTATTAAAACTAATGAAAATAATTTTCTTTTCTATTATATTTTTTTGTGGTATTTGGGTCTTCTCTTCTAACCGTAAGCATTTGCTTGTTACGTTGTTGAGTTTGGAATTTATTGTTTTGGTTTTGTTTTTAATATTATATATCTATTTAAATGGTTTTAATTATGAATTATTTTTTAGAATGATTTTTTTAACGTTTTCTGTTTGTGAAGGTGCTTTGGGGTTATCAATTTTGGTTTCTATAATTCGTAGATTTGGTAATGATTACTTTCAGTCATATGTTATATTGCAATGTTAAAGTTTTTAATATATTTAATTTTTTTAATCCCTTTATGTTTATTAAATAGTTCATGATGAATAATTCAGTCATTAATATTTATTTTATGCTTTTTATTTATATTTTCTATATCTGGTTTATTTTATTGAGGTAATTTGAGTTATTTATTTGGTAGTGATTTAATTTCTTTTGGTTTAGTCTTGCTAAGATTATGAATTTGTACATTAATAATTATAGCAAGAGAGTCTATTTTTCGTTATTCTTATTATAGAAATTTTTTTTTATTTGTTGTAATTATTTTGACAATTATACTTTACTGTACTTTTGGGAGATTAAGTATATTTTCATTTTATTTATTTTTTGAAGGTAGCCTTATCCCAACCCTTTTTTTGATTTTGGGTTGGGGTTACCAGCCTGAACGTCTTCAGGCTGGCATCTATCTGTTGTTTTATACTTTATTAGCATCTTTACCTTTATTAGTAGGTATATTTTATGTTTATAATTTTTTAGGTTTATTATATATTCCTTTATTGGTTAATAATTTTTTTATTAATAATTTATTTTATTTGTGTATAATTATAGCATTTTTGGTTAAAATACCAATATCTTTATTTCATTTATGATTACCTAGGGCTCATGTAGAAGCTCCAGTTTCAGGTTCAATAATTTTGGCTGGTGTATTATTAAAACTGGGAGGATATGGTTTGTTACGTGTATTTATTATTTTAATTAATTATTCTATATTTAATTATATTTGAATTTCTATTAGTTTAATTGGTGGTGTTATTGTTAGTTTAATTTGTATACGTCAGACGGATTTGAAGTCATTAATTGCTTATTCTTCTGTAGCTCATATGGGAATTGTTATTGGTGGATTAATAACTTTAAATTATTGAGGATTTTGTGGATCATATATTTTGATGATTGCTCATGGTTTATGTTCTTCTGGTTTATTTTGTTTAGCTAATATTTCTTATGAGCGGTTGGGTAGACGTAGATTATTAATTAATAAAGGTTTAATGGTATTTATACCTAGAATGACTATGTGATGATTTTTATTAAGATCTTGTAATATAGCGGCTCCACCCTCATTAAATTTATTAGGTGAAATTAGATTATTAAATAGTTTAATTGGTTGATCATGATTAACTATATCTACTTTAATTTTTTTGTCTTTTTTTAGTGCTGCTTATACTTTATATCTTTATTCTTATAGTCAACATGGAATATATTATTCTGGTATTTATTCTTGTTCTTTAGGTTATTCGCGTGAATACTTACTATTATTTTTGCATTGATTTCCTTTAAATTTATTAATTTTGAATGGAGATATTATTGCATTTTGATTATAATTTTTACTTAAGTAGTTTAATAATAAAATATTGATTTGTGGTGTCAGTGATATAATTCATTTATCTTAGGTTGTGATATATATATCAATTTGTTTTATTAGATTTATTTTTTTGTTTATTATTAGAATTATTTTGGTTTTTATAGGTTTTTATTTTATCATTAATGATATAATTTATTTTATTGAGTGGGACATTATTAGCTTTAATTCTGGATCTGTTGTTATAACATTTTTATTTGATTGAATATCTTTAATATTTATAGGTTTTGTTTTTTTTATTTCTTCTTTAGTTATTTTGTATAGTGATGATTATATATATGGGGATATAAATATTAATCGATTTATTTTATTGGTTCTTATATTTGTAATGTCTATAATATTTTTAATTATTAGACCTAATATAATTAGAATTTTATTAGGTTGAGATGGTTTGGGTTTAGTTTCTTATTGTTTAGTTATTTATTATCAGAATACTAAATCTTATAATGCAGGAATAATTACTGCATTATCTAATCGGATTGGAGATGTTTGTTTATTAATAGCTATTTCATGAATGCTAAATTTTGGAAGATGAAATTATATTTATTATTTGGAATTATTGAAGGGTGATTTTGGAATGGAGATTATTTCTTTTCTTGTAGTTTTAGCAGCTATAACTAAGAGTGCTCAAATTCCATTTTCTTCATGACTTCCTGCTGCCATGGCAGCTCCTACTCCAGTATCTGCTTTAGTTCATTCATCTACTTTGGTTACTGCAGGAGTTTTTTTGTTAATTCGTTTTAGATCTGTCTTTAGTGATTGATTAAATATTTTTATTTTGCTTATTTCTGGTTTAACAATGTTTATGGCTGGTTTGGGGGCAAATTTTGAATATGACTTAAAGAGGATTATTGCTTTATCTACTTTAAGTCAATTAGGTTTAATAATAAGTATTTTATCTATAGGTTTTTCTGTTTTGGCTTTTTTTCATTTGTTGACTCATGCCTTATTTAAAGCATTATTATTTATATGTGCCGGTATGATAATTCATGTTATGAAGGACTCTCAAGATATTCGTTTTATAGGTAATTTATCTTTTCAAATACCTTTAACTTCAACATGCTTATGTATTTCTAATTTTGCTTTATGTGGTATACCATTTTTGGCTGGTTTTTATTCAAGGGACTTAATTTTAGAAATGGTTTCTTTAAGATATATAAATATTTTTGGTTTTTTTTTGTTTTATTTTTCTACAGGTTTAACTGTCTGTTATTCTTTTCGTTTATTTTATTATACTTTATGTGGTGACTTTAATATGTTGAGTTTATATAATGTAGGTGAGGATGGATTTAATATAATTAGGGGAATATTAGGTTTATTAATTATGGCTATTGTGGGTGGAAGATTTCTTAGTTGAATTATTTTTCCTACTCCTTTAATAATTTGTTTACCTTTTTATTTAAGGACTTTAGTATTATTGGTTAGTTTTTTAGGTGGTTGATTTGGTTATGAAATTTCTAGGGTTAATATTGGTAATAACTTATTATCCATTAATTTTTATTTATACTCGACATTTATGGGTTCTATATGATTTATACCATATATTTCTACTTATGGTATATCTAGTATACCATTATTTTTGGGTTATAAATCATATAAGGTATTTGATTCTGGCTGGAGAGAATATATTGGTGGACAAGGTATATATATATTATTTATATATATGGGTAAAATTAATCAGTGGTGACAATATAATAATTTGAAATTCTTTCTTATATTTTTTGTAATATGAATTGTTGTACTAATATTTTTATTAATTATTTAAACTTAAATAGCTTATAATATAGAGCGTGACATTGAAGATGTTAATGAGATTTATAAAATCTTTAAGTATTTTATTTATAAAAGTTTTCTTTATTTCTACAGTGAAAATGTAGTGTTTTATAGTGTTAAACTATATAAATTAGAAATGTAAACGGAGTTTAACCGCTAAAGTAATAAGTTAGCAGCTTTTACTTGTTCTACACATTTCCTTAACTGGAATATTTAATTCAATTTTATTATTAACAGTAATATACCTCTTTTTGGTTTCAGTTAAAAATAAGGATAAAATTTATCTAAATATCAGGTCGAAACTGATTGCAATTAATTGCTTCTTACTCAAGATAGATTGAATAATCAATACTTTTTGAATGCAACCCAAATGTTATACTTAACTACTATCCTATGATGCTCATTCTAATGATCCTTGATTTCATTCGTGATATAAACCGATTAATAGAATTAATAAGAATGTTGTTCTAATAATTGTTCATAATATGATTCTTGATGTGTATATAATAATTGTTATTGGTAATAATAATGCAATTTCTACATCAAAGATCAAGAAGATTACTGCAATTAGAAAGAATCGTAGTGAAAATGGGAGTCGAGCTCTTGATTTGGGGTCAAATCCACATTCAAAGGGGGATCTTTTTTCTCGATCTTCAATTTGTTTTTTTGATAATATTGTTGCTATTATTATAATAATAGTTGATAATAGTATAATAATGATGGCGGAATATATTGTTAATATAATTATTTATCTTGTTACTTACAAACTTTTTGATTGGAAGTCAAATATACTAATTATATTAGATAAATTACATTAACTTCCTCATCAGTAAATAGAAATATATAAAAATAATCATACAACATCTACAAAATGTCAATATCAAGCTGCTGCTTCAAAACCAAAGTGATGATTAGATGAGAAATGTAATGTTAGGTGTCGTAATAAACATGTTAATAGAAAAGTTGTTCCAATAATTACGTGTAATCCATGGAAGCCTGTTGCAATAAAGAAGGTAGAACCATAAACTGAGTCTGCAATGGTAAAAGGTGCTTCTATATATTCATAAGCTTGTAAGGCAGTAAAATAAATACCTAATATAACTGTAAAGAATAAACCTTGTAATGCTTGATTGTAATTATTTTCTAGGAGTCCATGATGGGCTCATGTTACGGTAACTCCTGAACTCAATAGAATGGCTGTATTTAATAATGGAATTTGAAGTGGATTGAAAGGGTAAATTCCTATGGGTGGTCATAGTGATCCAATATCAATAGTAGGTGATAATCTTCTATGAAAGAATGCTCAAAAAAATGAAATAAAGAAAAATACTTCTGAAATAATAAATAGAATTATACCTCATCGTAATCCTTTTGTAACTATTTTGGTGTGTAATCCTTGATAAGTTCCTTCCCGTACAATATCTCGCCATCATTGAATTATTGTTAAGATTATAATAATTATACCAATTATTAATAGCTCTTGATTATATTGATGAAATCACTTGATTATACCTATTATTGTTACTATTGCTCCAATAGCTCCTGTTAATGGTCATGGGCTTTGATCAACCAAATGAAAAGGGTGATTTGCGTGTCTTGTCATTAATTTACTTCTCTAGAATATAAAGTGCTTAATACTGCAAATACATAAGATTGAATAATAGCTACTGCTGATTCTAGTACTAGTAATGCGATTTGGGTTATAATTAATAATCTTAATATTGTATAACTTAAGAATGGGCCTGTATTTCCTAATAAAGTTAATAGTAAATGTCCAGCAATTATATTGGCTGCTAATCGTACTGCTAATGTTCCAGGTCGGATTATATTTCTAATTGTTTCAATACATACTATGAATGGTATAAGAATAGGAGGAGTACCTTGTGGTACAAGGTGTGCAAATATATGTTGAGTATTATTAATTCAACCAAATAATATAAAACTGATTCATAATGGTAATGCTAGGGATAATGTTAACACCATGTGTCTTGTTCTAGTAAAGATGTATGGAAATAGCCCTAGAAAATTATTAAATATAATTATTGAAAATAAAGAAATGAAGATAAATGAAGCCCCCTTATATACTTTCTTTATTCCAAGTAATGTTTTAAATTCTATATGTAGGCCTATTAATAATTTATTTCATAAAATGAAATGTCGTGATGGAATTAATCAAAATCTTATTGGAATGATGAATAATCCTAATACTGTACTGATCCAGTTTAAAGATAAATTTATTATACTTGTTGATGGGTCAAATACTGAAAATAGGTTACTTATCATTTTCAATTTATTATTTTTGAGTTAATTATTTTTTTTTCTATTGATAGGTTAATTGGAATATATGAAAAATAATTTATAGAATTGAATAATATAAATATAATAGAAAAAAATAGGAATAATATTAATCATCTTAGAGGTATTATTTGTGGAATAGAAAATTATTCATCTGAATAATTTTATCTTGACAAGATAATGTTATTGTTTAACTAAATTTTCCCATCAGAAGTAATTGCTAATTTACTATAATTTGGTTTAAGAGACCATTACTTGCTTTCAGTCATCTGATGATTCATTTACTTTTATAATTCAGTTAATAAAATCATTTGTTGAGATACTTTCAATTACAATAGGTATAAAACTATGATTTGCTCCACAGATTTCGGAACACTGTCCATATAGAATACCAGGCCGATTAATTAGAAATCTAATTTGGTTTAATCGACCTGGTGTTGCATCTGCTTTTACACCAAGGCTTGGGATTGTTCATGAATGTAGAACATCTGCTGCTGTCACGATAATTCGGATAAATGTATTTATAGGTAATACTGCTCGGTTATCAACATCTAATAGTCGGAATATATTGGGATTTATTTCATCCTGGGGAATTATATATGAATCAAATTCTACTTTTGCAAAATCTGAATATTCATAACTTCAATATCATTGATGCCCAATAGTTTTTAATGTTACTGTAGGTGTATTAATTTCATCTATTAAATATAATAAACGTAAGGATGGAACTGCAATAAATACTAGAATTACGGCTGGAGCAATTGTTCATGCTAATTCAATTATTTGACCTTCTAGTAGGAATCGGTTAATATATTTGTTAAAAATTATTGCAATTATTATATATGATACAACTATTAGAATTATAATAATAATTATTAGGGCGTGATCATGAAAATAGATTAATTGTTCTATAATGGGTGATGCACTATCTTGTAAATTTATATTGGCTCATGTTGTCATTATTTCTAATAAAAGTTTTAGGCATACTTTATGTATGGAGCTTAAATCCATTGCACTTATCTGCCATATTAGAACATTATAATAGAAATATTAACTAGTAATTGTTGGTAATTCTGAATAACTATGTTCTGCAGGAGGTAAATTTTGTAGTCATTCAATAGAATTTCTTGTTTGAGTTGGGAATAGAATTTGTCGATTAGTTCTTATTCTTTCTCATATAATAAAAATAAATATTAATACTCCTACAAATGAGATTATAGATCCAATAGAAGATACTATATTCCAAGCTGTATAGGCATCAGGATAATCAGAATATCGCCGAGGTATACCAGCTAGGCCAAGAAAATGTTGTGGAAAAAATGTTATATTTACTCCTACAAATATAATTAGAAATTGTGCTTTTAATCATTTTGGGTTTATAGTTAAACCTGTAAATAGAGGATATCATTGAATAAATCCTGCTATAATAGCAAAAACCGCTCCTATTGATAAGACATAATGGAAGTGGGCTACTACATAGTAAGTGTCATGCAGAACAATATCAATTGATGAATTTGCAAGTACAACCCCTGTTAATCCTCCAATGGTAAATAAAAATACAAATCCTAGTGATCATAAACAAGGAGCTCTATAAGATAGTTGAGACCCGTATACGGTAGCTAGTCAACTAAAAATTTTAATTCCTGTTGGGACTGCAATAATTATGGTAGCTGATGTAAAATAGGCTCGTGTATCTACATCTATTCCTACAGTGAATATATGATGAGCTCATACTACAAAACCTAGTAAACCAATTGCTAGTATAGCAAAAATTATACCTAGATTTCCGAAAGCTTCCTTCTTACCTCTTTCATGACAAATGATATGAGAAATTATACCAAATCCTGGTAAAATTAAAATATATACTTCTGGATGACCAAAGAATCAGAATAAGTGTTGATATAAAATTGGATCTCCTCCTCCTGCAGGGTCGAAGAAGGATGTATTTAAGTTTCGGTCAGTTAATAATATAGTAATTGCTCCGGCAAGTACTGGTAGAGATAATAATAGTAAAAGTGCTGTAATTGCTACTGATCAAACAAATAGAGGGATTCGTTCAGGCTTTATATTAATTGGTTTTATATTAATTGTTGTAGAGATAAAATTGACAGCTCCTAGAATTGAGGATACTCCTGCTAAGTGTAATGAAAAAATTGCTAGATCAACTGAGGCTCCGGCATGGGCGATGCCTCTTGCTAATGGTGGGTACACTGTCCAACCTGTACCTGCTCCTCTTTCCACCATGCTGCTGGCTAATAGTAAAGTTAATGATGGAGGTAATAATCAGAAACTTATATTATTTATTCGTGGGAAAGCTATATCTGGTGCACCTAATATTAAAGGAACTAGTCAATTACCAAATCCTCCAATTATAATTGGTATTACTATAAAAAAAATTATGATGAAGGCATGAGCAGTAACAATTACATTATAAATTTGATCATCTCCAATTAGTGAACCCGGTTGACCTAATTCAGCACGAATTAATATTCTCAATGATGTTCCTACTATCCCTGATCAAGCACCAAAAATGAAATATAGAGTTCCAATATCTTTATGATTTGTTGAAAATATTCATCGTTGCAAGTTTAGTAGAATGGCTGAGGTTAAATAGGTGATAGATTGTAAATCTATTAAGGAGATTGATATTCTCTTCTACTAGCAAAAAATATGAATAAAATATTAGAGGTCTTATATTCATATTTTGTATGATAATAGAATGCAATTCTATAGGAGTAGATTAATTACTAAGGCTTAAAGAAATTTAATCTTTATTTATAGCTTTGAAGGATATTAGTTTAGAATTAACTTAAAGCCTTAAGAAGCTTTAAAAGATATTAATTGCTATTGTACATAATACTAAACCTAATATGGAAATTGAGGATAAAATTCTACTAGTTAGTAGAATTTTATTATTATAGAATTGGATATTTCATTTTGGCTCAGCATATAAAATTATAAAACTTGCATAACAGATTCGTAGATAATAATACAATGTTATTAGTGATATAATTACTATCAATGAAATAAGGAAATTTATTTCATTGATAATTATGTGTTGGATAATAATTCATTTTGGTAAAAATCCTAGGAATGGAGGGAGACCCCCTAATGATAACAAAGTGGTAAATATCAAAAATTTTATTGTGGATAATTCATTTCTTATCAAAAATGTTTGATTAATAAATGAAATTTGATGTGATCTAACGATTGTAATGATTGTTAAAGTTAATATTGAATAAATTAAGAAGTAGAAAATTCATATATTTTCTCCAATATTTATGGCTGCTAGTATTCACCCTATATGATTAATTGATGAATATGTTAAAATCTTTCGAATTGAAATTTGATTTAAACCTCCAATAGATCCAATAATAATTGAGATCAAAATGATAATTCATATAAAAGTGTTTATGGTTATATAGTATGAAATTAATATTAGAGGTGCCATTTTTTGAATAGTTATTAAGATAAAACAATTACTTCATCTTAAACCCTCTATGATGCTTGGAAATCATCAATGGAAGGGGGCGGCACCTCTTTTTAATAGTAAGGGTGTATTAATAATTACTGATGTTAAATAATTATTAGAAAATGTGTATAATTCTTCAATTATTGATTTTCTAATAATTAGGAATAGCAGAGTTGATGATGCTAGAGCTTGTACAATAAAGTACTTTATTGAGGCTTCTGTTGTGAAGACATTTTTGTTAGTTGATATTAGGGGAATAAATGATAATAAATTAATTTCTAGCCCAATTCATGCCCCTAATCATGAATTGGATGAGATTGAAATTAATATACCTCTTATTAGAGTTGCTAATAAGAGGATTTTTGTTGAATTGTTGGTCATTAGAGAAGAGAGGATTTCCTCTATAAATGGGGTATGAACCCATTAGCTTATTTAGCTTACTTTTCTAATATAATGTTTTATTTGAAATACATTTTGGTGTATGGTGCACAAAAATTTTTGATATTTTAGGTAATAGTTTAATTCTGTTAAATGTAATAAAGGTAATTTCTATTACATTATTTATCCTATCACGATAATCCTTTACTCAGGCACTTTATT